CCTTTATCCATAGAGTATAGTATGTGGGCCGTACCCTTTTCTTCCTATTTTTTTTTGTTTTGAAGTCTCTCTCTTTGCTACAGCTGATAGAAATCGTTGTTTTGGACGATGCATATGTAGAAAGCCCATTTTTTTCTAGTATTGACTAGAAAATTTGATCTTTTTTCCTTCTTTCTATAGTGGAGATAGTCGCACGTAATGACAGATCACAGCCATATTATTAAAAGCTTGTGGTAAGAACGGGTTTCGTTCTAGTGCCCGGAAATAATATTCTAAAGCCTTTGTATGCTCTCCGTTGCTTGTGTGTATAAGGCCTATATTATAGAGTATATAACTTCGATCATAAGGATCAATTTCTGGTCGCGTAGCTTCATAATAATTCTGTAAAGCTTCCGCATAATTTCCTTCGGATTGAGCCGACATCCGTTACGGTCGTTCATTTTATTCAAAAGAATCTCCGTTCCAGAACCGTACGTGAGATTTTCATCTCATACGGCTCCTCCCTTCTATGCATAATACTAAGGGGAATAACCCATGGAATCAAAATTTCATTATTCTCATTATGAACTGACAGGAGCTGGTATTTTTACAAGAAATCCCTAGCCAGCCTTCCCGAAAGAGGTTTTTTCTTAACACGAATCATATTAGTGCTAGATGGAAAAGGTAACTCCAACGATTTCTTTGTCCTCAACGCCTACTATATTCCAGGAATTAGTCACCTCAACGATCCTTGATGGTTATACGGGTATCCAAAGTACAAACGAGATGGATGTTTGTTGTCCCAACCATTCTTCCTAGCCCCGATACCGATAAGGAAAAGGGTAATTTATAACAAAGTTTTCATGTTGTTGATTCCTGGGTGTAGTGCTTCTTCCCCCTATGCTGCCTGTCGGTCGGTACTAGTGGAGTGGGATTTACCTGCAATACAGAACCTATAGGTGTAACCTTTTGTTCAATACTAAAATCGACAATTAAAGTATCTGAGGCTGGATCAATCGAGGATACACGACAGAAGGAATTGTTCTATCTCCAAACTTTACCTTCACCAAGCGTAGGTTTTTCCAAAATTTGGTTCTTTCTATTCCGAACCACGTCTTTTTTTCGTAAGACTGAGGTGAGGGCTAAAAAAAAAGAAACAAGAATCAAATCACACCATCCCTGTAATAGGTAAATGCCCTTTTTTCTCCTAGAGTTGTCGGAATTATTCGTAATAAAATATTGGCTACAATTGAAGAGGTCTTATCAATAAAATTTCCATTTATCCGAGATCTAGGCATAATTAGCAATCCATTCTATAATTCTTCTCATTTCCCCTCGGGGAAAATGATCCCGCAAACAAAGGAATTGTAGTACAAAATAACATAAAAAAAAAACAGACGACTAATTCTAAAAAAAAAGATGTGGACCCCCCACTCAAATTGTCCCCTTTTTGGACAAAGAGAGATAGGATATTTTTGAATCAGATTGGATTTCATCCAAATTTCGTAGCATACAAATGAGCGGAGCTCCTATTATTTTATCTAAGTTGAATAACCAAGGACTTTATTTTCATTTGAATATGGATTCTGATAACCCGAGAAATTTAGATTTGGTTATGATCCAAAGAAGAAAAAGGATGGAATAATCACTCCATGATAGAGTAGAGTAACCGTACGTTTTGTTTGCATAAGTTGTATACACCATACAATTGAAATGAAATAGAAAAATCTATAGTACAATTCATGAATTTGTAATAGATATATGGGGTAGTTGATAAGATAAGTTGTTGTTGATAAATTTGAAAGCCATTTTTGATTCCTATAGAATCATTGATCAGTCGTACTTGTACTGTCATAATATGAATAACTCGCTATTCACTCGGTTTCTGGTCAATAATAAGCTTATTAGGAGAGATGGCCGAGTGGTTCAAGGCGTAGCATTGGAACTGCTATGTAGGCTTTTGTTTACCGAGGGTTCGAATCCCTCTCTTTCCGTTTCTGTTAATTCACCAACGTTACCAACTACAATGTATCAAATCAAATAACAATTGATACCATTATTCCATTCCAACAGCTTTATTTGATAGAGATTCTCTATTCCTAATTACATTACTTTGTTTGGTACGGTACGTAAAATAGAAATATCGCGGAAAGAACAAAAAAGAAAAAAATTCTGCGGATGCCCCATTTCGATACGTAAATGAAAAAAAATGCGGAGCAAGGCCCTTAAATCTATAGATCCATTTACTTCGTCGAAAGGGGTAGCATAGACATAATTGTCTGAACTTTTTTTGTTATTTTCGTTAGGTTCAAGTCTGACGGGAATAATATTCTACGACTAACAACTCATTTATTTTTAAACCGATCCATTTACTATCTATTATTTGATTCACTAATCCTTTATATTGGAATGCGTCAATAGTCAAATGGTTTGGCAGTTCCTCCTGGGGCTGGGTAGATGAAGCAATATAATTTTGAATCAGAGCTTTCGATCTTTGTTTATCCTTCGTAGTAATAATATCTTGGGGTTTGCAACGATAACTTGGTATATCGACTATACGACCATTAACTAAAATATGTCTATGGTTAACTAATTGCCTAGCTCCAGGAATGGTCGAAGCCATACCCAATCGAAAAAGGATGTTATCTAAACGCATCTCAAGTAGTTGTAGTAAAACCTGACCCGTTGACCCTTTGACTTTTCCAGCGATATGCACATATTTAAGTAATTGTCGCTCTGTCAGGCCATAATGAAAACGCAATTTCTGCTTTTCTTCTAGACGAATACGATATTGCGATCTTTTCACAGAACGCAATTGATTTTTAAGATCATTTCCGGATCTGGGTCTTTTACTAGTTAATCCCGGTAACGCTCCCAGACGGCGTATTTTTTTGAAACGAGGTCCTCGGTAACGAGACATAAAGACTCCTTTTTATTTTATTGAAATTTCATTTTACAGAAAAGAAATCGAAATTAAGACTGAACTAAAGGATAAACAAAGATCGAAAGCTAAATCTACTGAAGTATTTCAAAGTAGAATGAAATTAATTGTATCGATATCCGGATTTTTTGTATATATAGGAAGTTAAGGCTCTGTTTTCTTATTTGTTCCGTCTAGATTTAATTGATCTAATTAACCTTTTTTTTATTCATAATTACAAGTTAACACGACATAATAGATTGGTGACCCGATCTTGGAAAAAAAGATAGGAGAGATTATCAATCTTAGAAAAAATCGATAGATAAAAAGATAAAAAAAGCCAGCTATCGGAATCGAACCGATGACCATCACATTACAAATGTGATGCTCTAACCTCTGAGCTAAGCGGGCTCACATAACAGAAATAGAAATAATGGATAGAAATTTGGGACACTCTTCTATCTTCTTAGATATTAGCTAAGAATTTCATATGAAATATATGATTCATAATTCTATATCTATATTCATAATTCTATATCTATATAATCTATATATAGTTATAGTTAGAAATTAGAAATAATAGAACTATATATAACATATTCTATAATATAATCTATAATATAAATAGAATTAGAATAAATATAAATAGAATTAGAATAGGAATTCGATTCTAATCTAATAATCGAAATAGTATGTTATATAAATATATGATAGAATTTGCATTCTATCATTATACATAATATACATTTTTTTTTTATTTCTTTTTTCTATATTATATACTATTTATATTTATTTTATTGGCTATTTATTATTTATTTCGTTAGTTAGAAATTTATTTCTATAGTTTTCATAGTTAGAATTTTCATTTTTTTATGAGAATACCTTTTTTTATTTGATAATATCAATGAAATTTTGATTAGAAAAAATTTCATTATTTCTTAGAGCATTTATAGCAAATTCTGTTAATTATATTAGAAATTAGAATTAGAAATTATAGCGGATCGGTCCTAAGAATAAGATAAGGATAAAGATACAATCAAAATGCTAATGAAAGATTCCTCTGATTTCATTTGGAAAAAGAGTAGATAGGACGAAAAAAAAAAAAAAAAGAAGAATGAATATCGACCCTTCCAGTATTCCAAATCGCGCTGGAAAAAAGAAAGGCGCGAGAGACGTATATATATGTGGGATATATCTATCTATATTGAATTGTGGGTACATCAATGATAGAATCATTTCTGATTGAAACAAATATGGTTCATACGATAGAGAAGAGATGAAAGAGTATGCCCAAAAAAAGAAAATAGCAGCATACACTTTACAGTTCCAAGATAAATGAAAGAGGTGGACGGTATTAGAACTGGGTACTTGTCTAAAAAAGGGGGATATGGCGAAATTGGTAGACGCTACGGACTTGATTGAATTGAGCTTTAGTACGGAAACCTGCTAAGTGGTAACTTCCAAATTCAGAGAAACCCTGGAAAAAAAGGGGGGCAATCCTGAGCCAAATCTTTATTTTGAGAAAACAAACAAGGGTTTTCAAAACTAGAATAAAAAAGATAGGTGCAGAGACTCAATGGAAGCTGTTCTAACGAATGGAGTTGACTATGTTGTGTTGGTAGCTAGAATCCTTCTATCGAAATTAAAGAAAGGAAAACCTTATATACCTAATACATAGTACATATACATATTAACATATTAAACGATTAATCACGACCCGAATCCACCATTATATAATATATTTTATATGCAAAATAAAGAGTTATTGCGGATCTATTCCAATCGAAATTGAAGGAAGAATCGAATATTCAGTGATCAAATTATTCATTCCAGAGTTTGATAAGATAGATCTTTTGAAAAACTGATTAATCGGAAGAGAATAAAGAGAGAGTCCCGTTCTACATGTCAATAAAGGCAACAATGAAATTTATAGTAAAAAGAAAATCCGTCGACTTTAGAAATCGTGAGGGTTCAAGTCCCTCTATCCCCAAAAAAAAGCCCATTTTACTTCCTAACTATTTATATTTTTATATTCTTTTTATTCTTCTTTTTTCATCTTCATCCATAATCTTTCGATCTTATCCCAATTTGGTTTGGATAG